CCTCGGATAAAAAGTGAAGAATAAAATATTCCAATAAAGAATCAATGTCACTGGGCGATAATAATTAACAGAAACGCCCAAGAATTGTCTCAGCAATTCTTCAAATAACCAAAACCCGACAATAAGAAAGTAACAGCAGAGGATGGCAAGAATTACGAGTATGAAACCTGAGGGTTTATTCATTTTTTGAAATTGGAGTTTTTATTTCGAAATTGTTATAAGATTCTGTTTCCTTCAATTTTGTGACTATTTTTCTATGTTCTGTTGGATTCCGATTTTTGTTCTTCATTAAAGATTTTGGATCCTTATTTTGAGATCTTACATCTCTCGCGAAAGTCCGAGTAGGCAAAAATTGGAAAATGAAAATATCCAATTTTTGCCTAATTGAACCATTTATCACTTACTTAGATCACTTCAATACCCCGATTACTTACCAAAAATATCCCTTAAATAGATACTTAAGGGAATTTACCCAATGCTTGCAGAACGGTTCCCAGAACCGGCCGAAGTTGTCCCGAAAAAGGACACATAATATAAAGAACGTATATGCTGGGATTGACCAATACAAATTATACTCAACCGGTATTTTAAAAATGTATTCGAGGACAAATTCCAGCACGAAGTATCCTATCAATATAAGTATGCAGATGCAAATCACCAAACCCGGCGGGCATTCTATGATATGCACCCACATACTGTAAAGCCAAATTTTGATAAGGTTGAAAATCTTTACAAGGTTATTCAATTCCTCCTTTTATAAATTTGGATAAGATTTTATAAGAATAAGATTCTTTTTCTTTCACTTTGTAGGCGCAAATTCTACCAATTTGTGACCTACCATCAAACAGATTTGATGATAAGCCATAAATTCGTTCCCACTATGATGAATCCCGAATTTATTTATGGCCAACCATTTGCGGTATATATGGTATGACCGACAACAAGTGACTAGTATTTCTTTGCCCTTTTTGATTTTTGGCTTTGGTTTTTTTGATTCTTTCCAATTTGCATTTTATTTTCTCCATATTTTCCGAAAGATTGCAATCCACATTTGGATGCTTTCCTTTGGATAAAAAGTCCAAAATAAAATATGGAAATATAGAATCATTGTCACTGGGCGATAATAATTTAATTAACAGAAGCGCCCAAGAATTGTCTCAGCAATTCTTCAAATAGCCAAAAACCTACAAGAACAAAGTAACCGCATAGGAAAATGATAACCAATATAATGAAATCGGATCTCATATTCTTTTCTCCCAATTTGTAATTAATTAATCATCTGTTAGGTTAGATGACGGATGGTTCTTTTTATAGGATAACTATGTCCTTTAGCACGAGGTCTGAATTTTTTAACAATAGTACTCCTATTTACTTCGGCTTTACTAATATATGAATCCACTTCATTCAAACCCATATTATGATTAGCATTTGCTGCTCCAGAAGAAACTAATTTAAGGATAGGATAAGATTCCTCTCTCTTATTCTTAAACAAGCCCCCGAGAGGGCTTAGTTGATCATGATTTATGTTTTCTCTTTCTTTTCCTTTTTGTTTGTTTCGAGAAAGATATTGTCCGATTCTCTTTCTATGGATTCTTTTCCGATCGAGATGTATGAATCCATGGATTTATGTGTCTACATAGATCCTGTTCATGAATTAACGAAAATGTGCAAAAGTTCTACTTGCCTCTGCCATTTTATGAATCCGTTCCTTTTTGCGTATAGCCTTGCCACGCTTTTTGAAAGCAGCATCTCTTAATTCTGCACTTAATTGTGAAGCCATACTTGTACCCAAACGCTTTCGGGATGCTGCTAATAACCAACGAATGCCAAGTAATGATCCTTTTGAAAATGGTATTTCAAGAGGAACTCTATAAATCTTTCCCTTTTCTCCTCTTTTTTTTTTTATTATTAACTTGGGAGTTGCTCTAAGTAGTGCTTTACGGAAAACAGGTATTGGATTTTTTTTTGTATTTTTTTTAATATATATTCCGGCTCGATAGAAAATTTGATAAGCCAATGATTTTTTTCCGTGTTTCATCATACGGTTAACCAACATGTTAACGAATCGACTACGACAAAGTGGATCATATTTTGAAGTTTTTTTTTTTGCAATATCTCGACGTGACATGAGCGTGAAAGAGGTTCAAGAATCCGTTTTCTTTTTATAAGGGCTAAAAACGAATCAATTTTTTTTTTTTTGCTTTTTGACCCCATATTGTAGGGTGGATCTCGAAAGATACGAAAGATCTCCCTCCAAGCCGTACATACGACTTTCATCGAATACGGCTTTCCACAGAATTCTATATGTATCTATGAGATCGAGTATGGAATTCTATTTACTCACTTGAAATTGAGTATCCGTTTCCCTCCTTTTCGTGTTAGGATTAGAAATCCTGTATTTTACATATCCATACGATGGAATCCTTAGGTTTCCGAAATAGTTGAATGTCAAAAGAAGTGCTTCGAATCATTGCTATTTTACTTGGACCTGTTCTGAAAA